AGTTCAATGGTAAAATATCTCCTTGCCAAGGAGAAGATACGGGTTCGATTCCCGCCGCTCGCCAGCTTAATTTAGTAAAGTACTATGATAAAAAATTTAGTCTAGTTGACTACTTATATTAAATTAAGTAGGTGTTAGTCTAGTACCGTATCCCTTACTATCTTATCCTTCCTTTGCACCCCACTCAAAAAAAGGGGGCTCCGGCGGCGGGAATCGAACTCGCCAACAGGGCTCCCTAAATTGGGGATTCACCGAGACGAACAACAGGCAAACTGCTTTTAAAGGGAAGGGAGGTAGACTGTGCCTTTCTTTCATTTCTTTTTTCTTTTCTGCAGGGTAGGAAGGAGCCTTGAGAGTTCTTCTTGTAGGGGCAAGTGACTTTGTAAACTGCTCAATTTGGCCCTCTAGGACCGGGAACTAATGAATAAAAAAGGGTTGGATACCGCCCAGCCCTTTACCATATCTATACAAATAGAATAGTCCTTTTATACAGACAGCTAAGTGCGGAGACGGGAATCGAACCCGTGACCTCAAGGTTATGAGCCTCGTGAGCTACCAAACTGCTCTACTCCGCTCTGGAGGGCCGGAAACTGGTGGACGAAAAAGGTTGAATACAGGCCTCTACCATGTCTAGACAAATAGAATAGTCCTTTTATACAGAATGGAGCGGGTAGCGGGAATCGAACCCGCATCGTTAGCTTGGAAGGCTAGGGGTTATAGTCGACGTTGGTTGATTATTTTTAACGTCTCTAATTCAAAACCGAACATGAAATTTTGATTTCATTCGGCTCCTTTATGGATATTCTCACCACTTAACATCTATGTCAGCTTTTCTATCTGAATGGAACCAAAGCTCTCCGCTTTCTAGATGATCCCTATAGAGTAGGAAATAGAAATTCTACTAAATCTATCTAATCTACTTACTTCGTTCCCTAATTTTATTCAAGAGATCCTGAGGAAAAGAATTGGGTTTCCACCGAGCTGAAACAATATGCTGATGGTTCTAGTAAACCAAAACTACCGTTTTTTAGCTATTTGGCTTCCATTTCCTTTTTTAACAAAAGAAGATTTAGTTACGATTGGAAATAAACTTTTTTGTATCTTCATCCATAGATCCTTTACTCATATTTAAAAAATTGGAATACTTAATCCAATGCAAAATTATGCTTCGCGACTCTGTACTCATAATCCAATTTGTATTTTGGATGCAATTTCCATTAGTCTTTGGATACAAATCGCGAGAATGTATATTCTTCCTCAATATGCTATTGAGAGAAAAAGGATTTAATCCTTTATAAGAACTAAAGTTTTCATCGGAATATAAAAAACTTAAGGACGCCTTAAGTATATCATTTCAAATTCAGTTATTAATAGAACGAATCACACTTTTACCACTAAACTATACCCGCTACATGTAGATTATGATACCAACGCTACCCTTTGTCAAGGGTAGCCATTCGAGAAGGAGGCTAATTCCCCCTTATTGAATCAAATGGAGAAGGTTCATGACAGTGAGCGATTGGTACTTCGATCGCGGGCCTTTACTTTAGGGTTTAGATAGCCTCTCTGGTCTGTAAAATACATATCTTCTTACCATCCCAATAGCGTATGAGCCTAATGTATGCATTTCAGTTAGGGTCGTATTCTATGGTTACGACTACAATGATCATTATTTACTTTGCGAGGACGTAGACGTAAGTGTGCCAGACTGCTGTAAGGAATAGTTTTATTATTCCTACAATATACACTAGGAGATATAGGGGGCAGCACTGCCCCCATAAATCCCTTTCTTCCTTTTCCTTTTTGTTCAATTCTGAACAAAGAAATTGGGGAAGATGTTTTCTTCCCCCACTTATCATGAAGTCCGAGCCCTAGAGAAAGAGTGAGATGAATTTAAAAAATTCATCATAGACTTTCCCTAGGGCTTGAGAGAAGCAAGAAACAAAGAGTCGTAACTTAAAGAGAAAGGCGGACAGGACCCGACGGATTTACCTGATTACGTCAGATAAATCCTTACCTGAGAAATTTTGGTCAGGATTTACCTGATGTAAAGAAGATCCTAAATGTCTCTGGTTAGTCGATCCTCTCCATTTACTAATTTCCTCTCCTCTTTTCCACTCAATTCTAGTTTATTAGATTCTTGTTTAAAAGAATCAAAGAAGATGAATAGAACTAAGAACACATAAAAAAAAGCATAGAGGACCAAGACCATTACCAAATGTTCCTCCCAAGAATCATATTGGGTATCTGTTCCCTTCCTTTTCCCGCTAGGATCGGGAATCTTATATTTTCCATATCCATATACCATCGAACCCTTAGGGTTCCAGAATCCTCCTTTTTTCCTAGTCTTCGGAAGCGGAAAACCCATAGCCAGGAGGAGTTAGGTATGTAGGGTATGGTTTATTATTTTTTGTTAGGCAGGCAGTAGAATAATTTTTATACTCTGCAATATAAATTCTACTGCCCACTTTTTACAAGCAAATTGTTGCTAAAACTCTAACATAGTTTGTTCAAAATGCACCAACTAGAATCCTTTGAGAATATTCTAGTACCCCCTTTCTAAGGGGTACCTGTTAAAAATCGCTTCAACAAATCCGTCCAAAACTTTTTAAGAAAAATTGAAAAGTTTTGAACTCGAAGGTTTTTCCAAGAGATGCCTGTTAAAAATAGTTTCAATCTCTCACCAAAACAGACAAGAAGTATATCACTGAAAATTAATACCCAGCCATATGGGTATATGAAGAGCGCGAATTCCTTTATACCCTACCCAATTCGAATTAGAGGAAATAAAACATAAATGGAGAAAATTCTCATCATAAGATCAGCCAATAGAAGAAAAAAGTCCCTAATTCTGCAGAACGTTCTGAGCACGTGAAAAGTCAATAGCCTAAAGAAAAAAAAAAAAACAAAGTCTACCATTTTTTTGACAGCAGCTCTTATTGCCCCTTTGGTCTTTTTTTTTGGCCCATTGTTGTATCCGATTCAACAATTGATACATATTTGTTCTCCTCTTCTAAAAAATAGAACTTCTGGGCTTTGGTTTGGTGAGTCGTCCGAGATCGTGTTTACATACCTATGAACTTACCCTCTTCAAGTATATTGGATACTACTATATAATTTTTTATTGTGTCAACTCTCTCTTCACGTATTTTATTATACGTACTTTTTTATATAATAAAATAAAAAAAAACCTCTACTTTGTGCAAGTGATAAGAGAGAATATGAAAGATTTTCTTATTTTTCTTGATTTTATCAAGATTTTGAACCTCGCCATGAATAAACTTCTATATCTCGATATATACATATATAATCTCTACATATATCTCTATATATACATATATTATGTACATTATGCAGTAGACCCATAATGGGAAATCAAAGTGGCTAATTTTTGAATTGAATAAAAAGCCCTTTTAACTCAGTGGTAGAGTAATGCCATGGTAAGGCATAAGTCATCGGTTCAAATCCGATAAAGGGCTTTTAAATTTGGTGGTAGAGTAATGCCATGGTAAGACGTAAGTCATCGGTTCGAATCCGATAAAGTACTTTTCTACTAAATTTTTTATTTATTCACCTTTTTTTCTTTGTTTTTGAAAATTTCTCTATTTTTTCTAGAATTTTATGACTTAGTGCGGGATGCATGCATTTTTGGTCTGAACACTAAACGAAGCACGGAGTGTAAATTGCAAAAAAGAAATCAAATTGGACTCTTTTTCCTGTTAGATCAATCAAATCACTACCTGTACTGAACTAATCTAGAATCCCTTTTATTAATCTATTCTTATTCTATACCCTTTAAATGAATTTCCCTAAAAAGTAGGGGATGATCCGTGAATTAACCTAACCATCAACTAAAAAAAAATCCTAAGAAAGCATAACAGAAAAGTAGGAAAGACTCTTTGCTTTGGATCTAGTTATACTCTTCGAGTATATTGACAATTCCAAAAAACTGCTCATACTATATAGTATAATGACGAGCGGTTGTATATGGCCCTATCGTCTAGTGATGCCCCTATCGTCTAGTGGTTCAGGACATCTCTCTTTCAAGGAGGCAGCGGGGATTCGACTTCCCCTGGGGGTAGGGAGTATTATGAAAGGAGGTTAATCATAGATTATCAAAAACCCTAGAATAAATTCTTCCTGGGTCGATGCCCGAGCGGTTAATGGGGACGGACTGTAAATTCGTTGACGATATGTCTACGCTGGTTCAAATCCAGCTCGGCCCAAAAATCTAGGGCTTCGTGAATATGAACTAAATCCATTTTTTTTTCTTCCATAAAAAAAAATGTCTGATCCATAGAAATAAAGGATAAAGAGAAAGGGGGAAATTTCTTTCTAATCCATATCTCTCTCATTCCTTTTTTACAAACAAAAGGGTTTTTCTTATTGAAAGGTGGATTATCATCCATTTTTAGCGATAAAAAATCGCGACATACTAATTATGTCACTCTCACTATACCCACATACGATATGTGGGTATGTAGTATATGATTCGTCTATTTCTTAGAGTACGACAGACGAATCGAATCTTCTTATGGTTCTATTTTAAAATGGGTATAGGTATGCCATACACCCCGCGGGGATTGTAGTTCAATTGGTCAGAGCACCGCCCTGTCAAGGCGGAAGCTGCGGGTTCGAGCCCCGTCAGTCCCGAACTAGGGTTCAATGAATGGATAAATTCATCTTTCCTTTTTCCATGAAAAATTTCCATCAAAAAAGGGGGGGCAGGAGACAAGATCAAATACCTATGGGGCATCCTTACTTCACTTTTTTTATTTCTTTTTTTCATTAAAGAGGGAGGGGAAGCCTATAGAAATTTTATTTTCACTACTCCCGGTTGATAAAGAAAAACGTACATATCATACGTGGATTAGTATAATTTAGGATATTACTCTATCCTTATGATGATACCATCCTCATCTTAACTTCCTATTCGACTCTTATGGATTATGGAATAGAGTACCGGTATTTTATCGGAATCCATACATAAATTGTATTCGTTTATTCTTAGACAGTGAATTTAATATAATTAGTACTTTTTGGGTTAAACCAGGCCCCTCCCATTTTGGAGTTCCAACTTTGTTTGTGTATGTTCAATGACTAATTGGAAAGAATCTATCTCATTCTCATTCCATTTGCGGACTCCTTTTTTATGGATCCGCTCTCATCTTTAGACCCCAAAAGTAGATATTGATAGTAATCTAATAAAATAAAAGAAAAACCAAGCAAAGCAAACGTCCTTTTTCCTAAATTTTAAATATTCGATTTTTTTTATTTAAGCCCTCTTTTCTCCATCTCACTTCTACTTCTACTGCTTATTTGGATGTCTATGTGACCCATAGAAAGTCGGTCATATAATACATACATAATTGTATGTATAACTATAAGAAAAAGGAAGGGAAATTGGATAAGATAAGAAAGATCGTGGGTTATAGATATAGAAAAGAAAAAGTAGAAAAGGATGAAAAAAAGAGAGAATTCCTAATCCAATCAAAAAACCTATTTTGGTCTTAGTATGGATAAGGGATCTTCCTATGTTATACTATTCCACTCTCAACCATGAATTGATTTGATAGATCCGATATTCATAATATTGAATTGATTCAGTATTATCAGAATGGAAGTCCTCCCCTTGAATTTACAGGATACCCCTTTTTCCTCTCCATGGGATTACATCCCGAGTTATTGCGAAAAAAAAAAGAGGTTATGGAAGTCAATATTCTCGCATTTATTGCTACTGCACTGTTCATTCTAGTTCCTACTGCCTTTTTACTTATTATTTATGTAAAAACAGTCAGCCAAAATGATTAATTGGAATTCCAATTAATCATTGAAGAAATGAAAAAGGGATTAAATAAAATAAAAATCCAAGTCTTAAATGAAAGGATCTGGTTGGAATCATAAAGTGTGGTAGAAAGAACTACATATAGTTTTTTCTACCACACTTTAGAGTCTTTCTATTATATTATCTTGAATCTACATAGAATAGATTAGTAGATTGAAATAGTAGTCTAATTCAATTTCTTTTTTCACTGCATCCACTTAATTTCAATCAAGTCAAAATAAAAAAATCGAAGACAATTATTCACGAAAGAATCCATGGAGGGAGAGAAAAATAATATGAGAATAGACTATAGTAAAAGAAAAAAAGTAAAAGTAAAAATCAGCGAATCTTTCATGCTTAAACATGGGGCGAGATGCTTCAAAAGAGCATAAAAATTTTTCTAAGAATAAGAAAAGAGTATAAAACAAATGGAAAGTGTGCGATATGTTATGAATAGCTCCGTGGAAGAAAGTCTAATTTTCTTATGTATAGAACTTTTTTAACCATTCGTCACTTCTAGTAGAAATTATGAATTGCTGTAATCGCTCTTTCTATTTCTATATAGTAGAATAGAACGACTCCTTCTTACAGTAGAATAGAACGACTCCTTCTTACAAGAGTTTCTTACAGGAGTGAAACAAAACTAAAGAAAGAAAGAATAAAGTTTGGCAAAATGATTAATGCAAAACGATCAATTAAAGAAAAGAGTTGATACAACAATTCGACTACTCAATCAATTAAATTAGTAGTATCCCTAGAGTCCACTCCTCCCCCATACTACTAGTGAAAGAGAAAATGTAAAGACTACCATTAAAGCAGCCCAAGCGAGACTTACTATATCCATGTAAATTATGTCTCCTATTTCTATGAAGGAATTATTCTACTATTGATCAATAATCATAGTGGAATCAAGGGTACAGAGTCAAAAAGGGATTCTGCCCTAAGGCTATGGAGGAGTCAGTTCAAAGAATTTACTCCTAACAAATTCTTATAGGATTTCTGGTAGAATTGGGGAGCATTAAGTATAAATACGATACATAGCCCTTTTCCTTAAAAAAGAGTACGGGGATGATGTCCTGAATAGAAGACGCGGGAATAGGAAGATTTTTTCTTCCTTTTGTTACCCTTTTTTTTATAAGCAAAGGACGTCAGAATATACCATAAAATTAGGATAGATAAATATTTATTGGATACCTACCTTTACCTTGCCTATGTTTATTTTTAACCTAAACCCTACAGCCCCGCTTTCTATCATTCTATGAAAGAATGAGGAAACTTTATCCACAACTCCGAAATTGATTTTTGATCAGCCTATTCAATCTGATTCTCGACAGAATCAGTAGCCCTTACTTTAGTGTATGTAGGTAGCATAAGATGTACGATAAATAAAATGTATAATAATTAGGAAGTCTTGATATTCCTTCGTGGAGTCCCTTCTTCAATCTTAGATTGAAAAAAAAAAAATGCCCCTTAGGAGCCCTTTGGATATCAAGATTTCTGACATCTTAGCCTCGTAGTTTTAAATTCTCGAATCGAATCAATTAAGAATCAATTCAAATTAATAAAAGAATAAGTAAACGCTACCTCATCCCTATTGGTAGCCGTTTTGGCCACTACCGACAAAACAAACCCTAGTTTGAGGATAGAACTATGGATTCTCAAAATCCAGTATCGCCAGGCCTAGTTATTCTCTTGACCCAGCTTATGCGGGGTACGAATTTGTCGAGTTCGATCAGTACTATAAGCCTAAGTATTTTATTGATCAGGCGGCACCCAGATTTGAACTGGGGATAAAGGATTTGCAGTCCCCTGCCTTACCGCTTGGCCATGCCGCCAAAAAATCCGATCTAAAATCGAGAAAAGAGCAAGTATTCATCCACGTTTTCTTACTAAAACCCCCTTTCTTTTATCTTGAATCTAATTCTACTTACTTTTTTCCAATATTTTTCAAAAAATCGATTCCTGCTTTTTTTGGATCCAGTTTCGATTATTCTCCTCGAGGGATTCTATCTTAAAACACACATTGCTAACACTAGAAAACTTCCCTTTTCTTTCTATTGAGATGAAAAAGGAGAAAAAGTGGATTTCCAGTCACAGGCTGCAAAATTCAGAACAAATTGGAACCATTAACTAGAATTCTCTTTTTTTTTTTGAATTGCAGTAGTGAACGACTCTTAAATTGGTATTCTCTCCCCCCCTTCCTTTTAATGGCATAATAAAATAGAATGGATTTATGCCTAATCCATGGATAGGCAAACTACAGGTCCGAACAGCATTATTATCCCCATAACAACATTATTATCCATGGATCCCCCTTATGTACATATCTCTATGGGGAATCGTGCTTTAATTTTTCATTGCATTAAATATCTTGAATAAAAAAAGGAAATTTGCTCTGATATAGAGTATAACCTGACCATCTTGGCCCACCCAAGTGAAATTACGATAAAAGCAGGGATATGTGGAGAGGTGGATAACTAGATTGGCATGTACTTAAAAAAAGGACTTACTTTATTTTAGGATTCTACAATGAAATCCTATATTTTATAGCAATTCTACTACTACGAAACAAAAAAGAACCCTCCAATTCTTTTTTGAAATTAAACTAAGCGTGCTATTCTAAATCGAACTAAAGTCAAACTTTCTAGTGCTTATAAATTATTATATTATGGCTTTATCCCATTCATAGAAAGGGGATAAAATGAGAAATCTTTTCCATCCAATCTGATTAGAATATCATTAAGTGGCAGAATTTTTTTTCTAGGAATGTTTTATCAATTCATTTTCATTCGATTTGTATCCCTGGCAAATTCGAACTTTCCTCGAAATTGTCTCTATTCATATGTATGAAATACATATATGAAATACGTATGTGGAGTTCCCTAGAATTTCATGTGATTCAGTAAACAGAATATAGATTCCATGATTGCTAGATCGATCCATAGGGATTGATGAAGAGTGAGCTGATAATGGAATTTTTCTTCGATAAAAAGGAAACTTAAGATTAAGATGCTCCGGAATGGAAATGAGGGAATGTCCACAATACCCGGATTTAGTCAGATCCAATTCGAGGGATTTTTTAGGTTCATTAATCAAGGCTTGGCAGAAGAACTTGAGAAGTTTCCAACAATTAAAGATCCAGATCACGAAATTGCATTTCAATTATTTGCGAAAGGATATCAATTGCTAGAACCCTCGATAAAAGAAAGGGATGCTGTGTATGAATCACTCACCTATTCTTCCGAATTATATGTATCTGCGAGATTAATTTTTGGTTTCGATGTGCAAAAGCAAACCATTTCTATTGGAAACATTCCTATAATGAATTCCTTAGGAACCTTTATAATAAATGGAATATACCGAATTGTGATCAATCAAATATTGCTAAGTCCTGGTATTTACTACCGCTCGGAATTAGACCATAAGGGAATTTCTATCTACACCGGGACTATAATATCAGATTGGGGAGGAAGATCGGAATTAGCAATTGATAAAAAAGAAAGGATATGGGCTCGCGTGAGTAGAAAACAAAAGATATCTATTCTAGTTCTATCATCAGCTATGGGTTCGAATCTAAGAGAAATTCTAGATAATGTTTCCTACCCTGAAATTTTCTTGTCTTTCCCGAATGCTAAGGAGAAGAAGAGGATTGAGTCAAAAGAAAAAGCTATTTTGGAGTTTTATCAACAATTTGCTTGTGTAGGTGGGGACCTGGTATTTTCGGAGTCCTTATGTGAGGAATTACAAAAGAAATTTTTTCAACAAAAATGTGAATTAGGAAGGATTGGTCGACGAAATATGAATCGGAGACTGAATCTTGATATACCTCAGAACAATACATTCTTGTTACCACGAGATGTATTGGCCGCTACGGATCATTTGATTGGAATGAAATTTGGAACGGGTATACTTGACGATGACGATATGAATCACTTGAAAAATAAACGTATTCGTTCGGTTGCAGATCTGTTACAAGATCAATTCGGACTGGCTCTTGATCGTTTACAACATGCGGTTCAAAAAACTATCCGTAGAGTATTCATACGTCAATCGAAACCGACTCCACAAACTTTGGTAACTCCAACTTCAACTTCGATTTTATTAATAACTACTTATGAGACCTTTTTTGGCACATACCCCTTATCTCAAGTTTTTGATCAAACTAATCCATTGACACAAACTGTTCATGGGCGAAAAGTGAGTTGTTTGGGTCCTGGAGGATTGACGGGGAGAACTGCAAGTTTTCGGAGCCGAGATATTCATCCGAGTCACTATGGGCGTATTTGTCCAATTGACACGTCCGAAGGAATCAATGTTGGACTTACTGGATCCTTAGCTATTCATGCGAGAATTGATCACTGGTGGGGATCCATAGAGAGTCCGTTTTATGAAATATCTGAGAAAGCAAAAGAAAAAAAAGAGAGACAGGTGGTTTATTTATCACCAAATAGAGATGAATATTATATGATAGCAGCAGGAAATTCTTTGTCTTTGAATCAGGGTATTCAGGAAGAACAGGTTGTTCCAGCTAGATACCGTCAAGAATTCCTGACTATTGCATGGGAACAGATTCATGTTAGAAGTATTTTTCCTTTCCAATATTTTTCTATTGGAGGTTCTCTCATTCCTTTTATTGAGCATAATGATGCGAATCGGGCTTTAATGAGTTCTAATATGCAGCGCCAAGCAGTTCCGCTTTCTCGGTCCGAAAAGTGCATTGTTGGAACTGGATTGGAACGCCAAACAGCTCTAGATTCGAGGGTTTCCGTTATAGCCGAACGCGAGGGAAAGATCATTTCTACTGATAGTCACAAGATCCTTTTATCAAGTAGTGGGAAGACTATAAGTATTCCTTTAGTTACCCATCGGCGCTCTAACAAAAATACTTGTATGCACCAAAAACCTCGGGTTCCGTGGGGTAAATCCATTAAAAAAGGACAAATTTTAGCAGAGGGAGCTGCTACAGTTGGTGGGGAACTTGCTTTAGGAAAAAACGTATTAGTAGCTTATATGCCATGGGAAGGTTACAATTTTGAAGACGCAGTACTAATTAGCGAACGTTTGGTATATGAGGATATTTATACTTCTTTTCACATACGAAAATATGAAATTCAGACGGATACGACAAGCCAAGGCTCCGCTGAAAAAATCACTAAAGAAATACCACATCTAGAAGAACATTTACTCCGCAATTTGGACAGAAATGGAGTTGTTAGGTTGGGATCCTGGGTAGAAACTGGCGATATTTTAGTAGGTAAATTAACGCCTCAGATAGCGAGCGAATCGTCGTATATCGCGGAAGCTGGATTATTACGGGCCATATTTGGTCTTGAGGTATCCACTTCAAAAGAAACTTCTCTCAAACTACCTATAGGTGGAAGAGGGCGCGTTATCGATGTGAAATGGATCCAGAGGGACCCCCTAGACATAATGGTTCGTGTATATATTTTACAGAAACGTGAAATCAAAGTTGGGGATAAAGTAGCCGGAAGACACGGGAATAAGGGGATCATTTCCAAAATTTTGCCTAGGCAAGATATGCCCTATTTGCAAGATGGAACACCCGTTGATATGGTCTTCAATCCCTTAGGAGTACCCTCACGAATGAATGTGGGACAAATATTTGAAAGCTCGCTCGGATTAGCAGGGGATCTGCTAAAGAAACATTATAGAATAGCACCCTTTGATGAGAGATATGAGCAAGAGGCTTCAAGAAAACTTGTGTTTTCAGAATTATATGAAGCCAGTAAACAAACAAAAAATCCATGGGTATTTGAACCCGAGTACCCGGGAAAAAGTAGAATATTTGATGGAAGAACAGGAGACCCCTTCGAACAACCTGTCCTAATAGGGAAGTCCTATATCTTAAAATTAATTCATCAAGTTGATGAGAAAATCCATGGACGTTCTACTGGGCCCTACTCACTTGTTACACAACAACCCGTTAGAGGAAGAGCCAAGCAAGGGGGACAACGAGTAGGAGAAATGGAAGTTTGGGCTTTAGAAGGATTTGGTGTTGCTCATATTTTACAAGAGATACTTACTTATAAATCTGATCATCTTATAGCTCGCCAAGAAATACTTAATGCTACGATCTGGGGAAAAAGAGTACCTAATCACGAGGATCCTCCAGAATCTTTTCGAGTGCTCGTTCGAGAACTACGATCTTTGGCTCTAGAACTGAATCATTTCCTTGTATCTGAGAAGAACTTCCAGGTTAATAGGGAGGAAGTTTGATCGGAATAAATATAAATTCTTTTCTTATTTCTATTTTATGATTGACCAATATAAACATCAACAACTCCAAATTGGACTCGTTTCCCCTCAACAAATAAAGGCTTGGGCTAACAAAAACCTACCTAATGGGGAAGTCGTTGGCGAAGTCACAAGGCCCTCTACTTTTCATTATAAAACCGATAAACCAGAAAAAGATGGATTGTTTTGCGAAAGAATCTTTGGACCCATAAAAAGCGGAATTTGTGCTTGTGGAAATTCTCGAGCGAGCGTAGCTGAAAACGAAGACGAAAGATTTTGCCAAAAATGCGGGGTAGAATTTGTTGATTCTCGGATACGAAGATACCAAATGGGATACATCAAACTCGCATGTCCCGTGACTCATGTGTGGTATTTGAAAGGTCTTCCTAGTTATATCGCGAACCTTTTAGATAAACCCCTTAAGAAATTGGAGGGCCTAGTATACGGCGATTTCTCTTTTGCTAGGCCCAGCGCTAAAAAACCTACTTTCTTACGATTACGAGGTTTATTTGAGGATGAAATTTCATCCTGTAATCACAGCATTTCTCCCTTTTTTTCTACCCCAGGCTTTGCAACATTTCGAAATCGGGAAATTGCGACAGGAGCAGGTGCTATTAGAGAACAATTAGCAGATTTGGATTTGCGAATTATTATAGAGAATTCCTTGGTCGAATGGAAGGAATTAGAAGACGAGGGGTATAGTGGAGATGAATGGGAAGATAGAAAAAGACGAATAAGAAAAGTTTTTTTGATTAGACGCATGCAATTGGCGAAACATTTTATTCAAACAAATGTAGAACCAGAATGGATGGTTTTGTGCTTATTACCGGTTCTTCCTCCCGAATTGAGACCCATTGTTTATAGGTCTGGGGATAAAGTAGTGACTTCGGATATTAATGAACTTTATAAGAGAGTTATCCGTCGGAACAACAACCTTGCCTATCTATTAAAAAGAAGTGAATTAGCGCCAGCAGATTTAGTAATGTGCCAGGAAAAATTGGTACAAGAAGCCGTGGATACACTTCTGGATAGTGGGTCCCGCGGGCAACCAACGAGGGATGGTCACAATAAAGTATACAAATCACTTTCAGATGTAATTGAAGGTAAAGAGGGAAGGTTTCGCGAGACTCTACTTGGGAAACGGGTCGATTACTCGGGGCGTTCTGTCATTGTTGTGGGTCCTTCGCTTTCATTACATCAATGTGGATTACCTCTAGAGATAGCAATAAAGCTTTTTCAGCTATTTGTAATTCGCGATTTAATCACGAAACGCGCTACTTCTAATGTCAGGATTGCTAAAAGGAAAATTTGGGAAAAGGAACCCATTGTATGGGAAATACTTCAAGAAGTTATGCGGGGACATCCTGTACTGTTGAATAGAGCACCTACCCTGCATAGATTAGGCATACAGGCTTTCCAACCTACTTTAGTAGAGGGGCGTACTATTTGTTTACACCCATTAGTGTGTAAGGGTTTCAATGCGGACTTTGATGGGGATCAAATGGCTGTTCATCTACCTTTATCCTTGGAAGCTCAGGCGGAAGCCCGTTTACTCATGTTTTCTCATATGAATCTCCTATCTCCTGCTATTGGAGATCCTATTTGCGTACCGACCCAAGACATGCTTATCGGACTTTATGTATTAACGATTGGAAACCGTCGGGGTATTTGTGCAAATAGATATAATAGTTGCGGAAACTATCCAAATCAAAAAGTAAGTTACAATAATAATAATTATAAGTATACGAAAGATAAAGAACCCCATTTTTCTAGTTCCTATGATGCACTGGGAGCTTATAGACAGAAACGAATCCGTTTAGACAGTCCCTTGTGGCTCCGATGGAAACTAGATCACCGCGTCATTGGGTCAAGAGAAGTTCCGATTGAAGTTCAATATGAATCTTTGGGGACTTATCATGAGATTTATGCCCACTATCTAATAGTGGGAAATAGAAAAAAAGAAATCCGTTCTATATACATTCGAAGCACTCTTGGTCATATTTCTTTTTATAGAGAAATAGAGGAAGCCATACAAGGATTTAGTCAGGCCTATTCATACACTATCTAAACAAAGAGGTTAGATTCGGCAATGCCCCTTTCGGGGGGCATTCCTATTTCGCTAGTATCATCATTTTTGCCGCGCGAATCCAGATTGAGATTAAGGAAAGGAAGTTAATTAAATTTTGAATCACTGACTCAGGCCCATTGTCGAATCCTACTCAGCAATTGTCGAATCCTACTCAGCCGAAAAAGGGGGTACTTATGTATGGCGGAACGGGCCAATCTGGTCTTTCATAATAAAGAGATAGACGGAACTGCTATGAAACGACTTATTAGCAGATTAATAGATCATTTCGGAATGGGATATACATCCCATATACTGGATCAAATAAAGACTCTGGGCTTTCATCAAGCCACTACTACATCGATTTCATTAGGAATCGAGGATCTTTTAACAATACCCTCTAAGGGATGGTTAGTCCAAGACGCAGAACAACAGAGTTTTCTTTTGGAGAAACACTATTATTATGGGGCTGTACACGCGGTAGAAAAATTACGCCAATCCGTTGAGATATGGTATGCTACAAGTGAATATTTGAAACAAGAAATGAATTCGAATTTTCGGATAACGGATCCTTCTAATCCAGTCTATCTAATGTCTTTTTCAGGAGCTAGAGGAAATGCATCTCAAGTACACCAATTAGTAGGTATGAGAGGATTAATGGCGGATCCTCAAGGACAAATGATTGATTTACCTATTCAAAGCAATTTACGCGAGGGGCTTTCTTTGACAGAATATATAATTTCCTGCTACGGAGCCCGCAAAGGGGTTGTAGATACTGCTGTACGAACAGCGGATGCTGGATATCTTACACGTAGACTTGTTGAAGTAGTTCAACATATTATTGTGCGTAGAAGAGATTGTGGTACTATCCGAGGTATTTCTGTGAGTCCTCAAAATGGGATGACGGAAAAACTTTTTGTCCAAACACTAATTGGTCGTGTATTAGCAGACGATATATATATCGGTTCACGATGCATTGCCGCTCGAAATCAAGATATTGGAATTGGATTAGTCAATCGATTCATAACTGCCTTTCGAGCACAACCATTTCGAGCACAACCAATATATATTAGAACCCCCTTTACTTGCCGGAGCACATCTTGGATCTGTCAATTATGTTATGGTCGGAGTCCCACTCATGGCGATCTGGTCGAATTAGGGGAAGCCGTAGGTATTATTGCGGGTCAATCAATTGGGGAGCCAGGGACTCAACTAACATTAAGAACTTTTCATACTGGTGGAGTATTCACAGGGGGTACTGCCGACCTTGTACGATCCCCTTCGAATGGAAAAATCCAATTCAATGAGGATTTGGTTCACCCCACACGTACCCGTCATGGGCAGCCTGCTTTTCTATGTTATATAGACTTGCATGTAACTATTCAGAGTCAGGATATTCTATATAGTGTAAATATTCCCTCAAAAAGCTTGATTCTAGTGCAAAATGATCAATATGTAGAATCTGAACAAGTAATTGCGGAGATTCGTGCCGGAACGTCCACTTTGCATTTTAAAGAAAGGGTACAAAAGCATATTTATTCCGAATCAGACGGGGAAATGCACTGGAGTACTGATGTTTACCATGCGCCCGAATATCAATATGGTAATCTTCGTCGATTACCAAAAACAAGCCATTTATGGATATTGTCAGTAAGTATGTGCAGATCCAGTATAGCGTCTTTTTCGCTCCACAAGGATCAAGATCAAATGAATACTTATTCTTTTTCTGTTGACGGAAGATATATCTTTGACCTCTCAATGGCTAATGATCAAGTAAGACATAGACTGTTGGATACTTTTGGTAAAAAAGATAGGGAAATTCTTGATTATTCAACGCCGGATCGAATCATGGCCAACGGCCATTGGAATTTTGTCTATCCTTCTATTCTTCAAGATAATTCGGATTTATTGGCGAAAAAGCGAAGAAATAGGTTCGTCATTCCATTACAATATCATCAAGAACAAGAGAAAGAACTAATATCCTGTTTGGGGATTTCGATTGAAATACCCTTTATGGGTGTTTTACGTAGAAATACTATTTTTGCTTATTTTGACGATCCACGATACAGTAAAGATAAAAAGGGTTCAGGAATTGTTAAATTTAGATATAGGACCCTAGAGGACGAATATAGGACTCGAGAGGAAGACTCAGAGGACGAATATGGGAGCCCAGAGAACGGATATAGGACCCGAGAGGAAGAATATGAAACCCTAGAAGACAAATATAGGACTCTAGAGGACGAATATGAAACCCTAGAAGATGAATATGGGATCCTAGAGGACGAATATAGGACTCGAGAGGAAGACTCAGAGGACGAATATGGGAGCCCAGAGAACGAATATAGGACCCGAGAGGACGAATATGGAAGTCTAGAGGAAGACTCAGAAGACGAATATGGGAGCCCGGAGGAAGGCTCAGAGGACGAATATGGTACTTTAGAGGAAGACTCAGAAGAAGACTCAGAGGACGAATACGGGAGCCCAGAGGAAGATTCCATCTTAAAAAAAGATGGTTTGATTGAGCATCGAGGAATAAAAGAATTTAGTCTAAAATACCAAAAAGAACTAGATCGGTTTTTTTTCATTCTTCAAGAACTGCATATCTTGCCGAGATCCTCATCCCTAAAGGTACTTGATAATAGTATCATTGGAGTGGATACACAACTCACAAAAAATACAAGAAGTCGACTAGGTGGATTGGTCCGAGTGAATAGAAAAAAAAGCCATACGGAACTCAAAATCTTTTCCGGAGATATTTATTTTCCTGAAGAAGCAGATAAGATATTAGGTGGTAGTTTGATACCACCAGAAAGAGAAAAGAAAGATTCTAAGGAATCAAAAAAAAGGAAAAATTGGGTCTATGTTCAACGGAAAAAAATTCTCAAGAGCAAGGAAAAGTATTTTGTTTCGGTTCGACCTGCAGTCGCATATGAAATGGACGAAGGGAGAAATTTAGCAACACTTTTCCCGCAGGATCTCTTGCAAGAAGAGGATAATCTCCAACTTCGACTTGTCAATTTTATTTCTCATGAAAATAGCAAGTTAACTCAAAGAATTTATCACACGAATAGTCAATTTGTTCGAACTTGCTTAGTAGTGAATTGGGAACAAGAAGAAAAAGAGGAGGCTCGTGCTTCCCTTGTTGAGGTAAGAGCAAATGATCTGATTCGTGATTTCCTAAGAATTGAGTTAGTCAAGTCCACTATTTCGTATACACGAAGAAGGTATGATAGGACAAGTGCAGGACCGATTCCCAATAATAGGTTAGATCGCACCAATACCAATTCGTTTTATTCCAAGGCGAAGATTCAATCACTTAGCCAACCTCAAGAAGCTATTGGCACCTTGTTGAATCGAAATAAAGAATACCAATCTTTGATGATTTTGTTGGCATCCAACTGTTCTCGAATTGGTTTATTCAAGAATTCGAAATATCCCAATGCGGTAAAAGAATCGAATCCTAGAATTCCTATTCGAGATATTTTTGGGCCCTTAGCCGCTATTGTACCTAGTATATCGAATTTTTCTTCATCTTACTATTTACTAACGCATAATCAGATCCTGTTAAAAAAATATTTGTTCCTTGACAATTTGAAACAAACCTTCCAAGTACTTCAAGGGCTTAAGTACTCTTTAATAGATGAAAATCAAAGGATTTCGAATTTCGATAGTAACATCATGTTGGATCCATTCCATTTGAATTGGCACTTTCTCCATCATGATTCTTGGGAGGAGACATCGGCAATAATTCACCTTGGACAATTTATTTGCGAAAATGTATGTCTATTTAAATCGCACATAAAAAAATCTGGTCAAATTTTCATTGTTAATATTGATTCCTTTGTTATAAGAGCAGCTAAGCCTTATTTGGCCACTACAGGAGCAACTTTTCATGGTCATTATGGAGAAATCCTTTACAAAGGAGATAGGTTAGTTACGTTTATATATGAAAAATCGAGATCTAGTGACATAACGCAAGGTCTTCCAAAAGTAGAACAAATCTTTGAAGCGCGTTCAATTGATTCACTATCGCCGAATCTCGAAAGGAGAATTGAGGATTGGAATGAGCGTATACCAAGAATTCTTGGGGTCCCCTGGGGATTCTTGATTGGAGCTGAGCTAACCATAGCCCAAAGTCGTATCTCTTTGGTTAATAAGATCCAAAAGGTTTATCGATCCCAAGGGGTACAGATCCATAATAGACATATAGAGATTATTATACGCCAAGTAACATCAAAAGTGCGGGTTTCCGAAGATGGAATGTCTAATGTTTTTTCACCTGGGGAATTAATCGGATTATTGCGAGCGGAACGAGCAGGGCGAGCTTTGGATGAATCGATCTATTATCGGGCAATCTTATTGGGAATAACAAGGGCTTCCCTGAATACCCAAAGTTTCATATCTGAAGCAAGTTTTCAAGAAACTGCTCGAGTTTTAGCAAAAGCTGCCCTACGAGGTCGTATTGATTGGTTGAAAGGCCTGAAAGAAAACGTAGTTCTGGGGGGGATTATACCTGTTGGTACCGGATTCCAAAAATTTGTGCATTGTTCCCCACAAGACAAGAACCTTTATTTCGAAATTCAAAAAAAAAATCTATTCGCGTCGGAAATGAAAGATATTTTGTTTCTCCATACAGAATTAGTTTCTTCTGATTCTGACGTAACAAACAATTTCTATGAGATATCAGAACCCCATTTACCCCCATTTATACGATTTAAGGATACATAAAGCAGATTTTTTGACTTTAAACTAGACTTTTGACCTTAGAACACTAACAGGTCAGATTTTCGATTTTTATTTTAATAAGTAAAAGAAATCAGTTAATTCATTAAGGTTACGTTTATACCATGTATCAATGGCCAATTCTCAGTGGAAGGTTACATCGAAACAATTATTATTTATTTCAAGCTATTTTGGCTCTTTCTTAATCTTCAAAAAGAAAAAAATTCCGTAATGGAATGGTAGGATGAAAAAAAAAAGAAAAAATCAAAAGGAAGTGTGGAAAAAATGACAAGAAGATATTGGAACATCAATTTGAAAGAGATGATAGAAGCGGGAGTTCATTTTGGTCATGGTATTAAGAAATGGAATCCTAAAATGGCCCCTTACATCTCGGCAAAGCGTAAAGGTACTCATATTACAAATCTCGCTAGAACGGCTCGCTTTTTATCAGAAGCTTGTGATTTAGTTTTTGATGCAGCAAGTCAGGGAAAAAGCTTCTTAATTGTTGGTACCAAAAAAAGAGCAGCGGATTTAGTAGCATCAGCTGCAATAAGGGCTCGTTGTCATTATGTTAATAAAAAGTGGTTCAGTGGTATGTTAACGAATTGGGCGATTACGAAAACTAGACTTTCTCAATTTAGAGACTTAAGAGCAGAAGAAAAGATGGGAAAATTCCACCATCTCCCAAAAAGAGATGTGGCAATCTTGAAGAGAAAATTATCGACCTTGCAAAGATATCTCGGCGGGATCAAATATATGACGAGGTTGCCGGACATTGTGATCGTCCTAGATCAGCAAAAAGAGTATATAGCTCTTCGGGAATGTGCCATTTTGGGGATTCCTACTATTTCTTTAGTCGATACAAATTGTGACCCAGATCTCGCGAATATATCGATTCCAGCCAACGATGACACTATGACTTCAATTCGATTGATTCTTAACAAATTAGTATTTGCAATTTGTGAGGGCCGTTCTCTCTATATAAGAAATCGTTAACTAAGAAGAATAGTTAATTCTTGGGCAACTGCGTAGATTTATGGGATCACTTACTATTCTTTTTTGTTTTGTATAGATAAAAGAAGGGGAATATTGATATATATTAGAGGGTATTGATATATATTATGATCTGATGTGATTTCTTGGTATCCTAAATATAAGATTAATACTTCAAGTTGCTGAGTTGAGAAAGAGATGGTTGAATCAAAAGAATTCCTTTTTTGAAGTTCAATTTTTATCAGAGGACAATATGAATATTATACCATGTTCCATTAAAACACTCAAGGGGTTATACGATATATCGGGTGTAGAAGTAGGCCAACACTTCTATTGGCAAATAGGAAGTTTCCAAATTCATGCCCAAGTACTCATCACTTCTTGGGTCGTAATTACTATCTTGCTAGGTTCAGTTATCATAGCTGTTCGGAATCCACAAACCATCCCGACCGACGGTCAGAATTTCTTCGAATATGTGCTTGAGTTTATTCGAGACTTGAGCAAAACTCAGATTGGAGAAGAATATGGTCCCTGGGTTCCCTTTATTGGAACTATGTTCCTTTTTATTTTTGTTTCGAATTGGTCGGGTGCTCTTTTACCTTGGAAAATTATACAGTTACCCCATGGGGAATTAGCAGCGCCCACGAATGATATAAATACTACTGTTGCTTTAGCTTTACTCACGTCAGCGGCATATTTTTATGCGGGTCTTAGCAAAAAAGGATTGAGTTATTTCGAGAAATATATTAAACCAACTCCAATCCTTTTACCAATTAACATCCTAGAAGATTTCACAAAACCATTATCGCTTAGTTTTCGACTTTTCGGGAATATATTGGCGGATGAATTAGTCGTTGTTGTTCTTGTTTCTTTAGTCCCCTTAGTAGTCCCTATACCGGTCATGTTTCTTGGATTATTTACAAGCGGTATTCAAGCTCTTATTTTTGCAACGTTAGCCGCAGCCTATATAGGTGAATCCATGGAAGGTCATCATTGAATTGACTAGTTTTCGAAATAGTCTTTTTTTTAGCTTAGCTCAATTCATGCATGGTTCCAGATAATCCGCTTGGTTGGAAAACAAAATAGTTAGAAATGCGTATGAATATACAACCTAGAGTTGTAGGAGAGAGAATAGACTATATTACATTACGGAATTGTCAAAGTATATATGCATTAAGGGGGGCGGAGTCAGGCTAGATCCATATCCTTAATGTCTAGAAGTCCAGTCATCTTTTGTGCGGGTTTCCACTTTTAGGAATGATTTTAGAATCCGATTCAATAGAAAATAAGAAAATACGCAAAATAGAAGAAACAAGTGTATATGGGATATTATATATTCCTAAGTTAGATTCATTATCTAATCCGATATATCGAATTCCCTCTATATGGAATTGGATTCCATATCCAGTTCTATGCAGCATATTGTTATCAATTGTATATCTTGATTTAATTCCTATTGGATTTGGATTAGGTCGATTTCAATAGGGGTTCTTCCTCTATTTCATCTTTTATTATGGATTAGATTATAGGGAAAAAAAAGGAACTCAAGGATATCGAAGAGTAAAGAAAGAAGGATGGAATGAAAGAGTTGTTGGTTGGAAAGAAAGAGAAATAGAATAATAAGAATCATATGGATTTACACAAACCTCTAATGATTAGAAACTCAAAATGAGATCTCGAAGTAGTTCGGACAATTCAGATTATCATTTCAATTTGTACTTTTTAGTTACTTCTCCCCAATAGAGCTTAGAAGTAAGAATTTCTTGGTTGATTGTATCCTTAACCATTTCTTTTTTTTTGACACGAGGAACTCACCATGAATCCACTAATTGCTGCTGCTTCCGTTATTGCTGCTGGATTGGCCGTAGGGCTTGCTTCTATTGGGCCTGGAGTTGGTCAAGGTACTGCTGCAGGACAAGCTGTAGAAGGTATTGCGAGACAGCCAGAAGCAGAAGGTAAAATACGAGGTACTTTATTGCTTAGTCTAGCTTTTATGGAAGCTTTAACAATTTATGGACTAGTTGTGGCACTAGCGCTTTTATTTGCGAACCCTTTTGTCTAATCCTAAAAAAGAAAATGAGTCCTTTAGATTAGATACTTTTTTCTTTTTTTAGTAAATTGGTATTTGCTTCTGCAATTCCAATTATATCAATACTTTACTCCTATTTATTACTCCTGGAATTATCTATTTATCGGGACAGACAATACCCCACCCCAGGAAGGGCTGATTTGAGGATGATCAATTTAGAGGATATGCTCGCCTTCTTCCTTCCCGTCCTTAGTTTAGGACAGTGGAAAGTCTTTTTCCTTTTATTTTAGGAATTTTGGGAACATTTCAACAAAGGAGGTCTTTCACAGGTCAAACGAGACCTAAGACTTAATCTAAAATAAATTACTAGATTGAATCTATTTGCATTAAAAAAAATTGCATTAAAAAAACCGATCAAAAAAGGGCGAGCGAAGTAAGTGATCAAAAAACTTTGTTCTTTGTTCGTCCTATCTATAAGAGGAGAGCATATGAAAAATGTAACCCATTCTTTCGTTTTTTTAGCTCACTGGCCATCCGCTGGGAGTTTCGGGCTTAATACCGATATTTTAGCAACAAATCTAATAAATCTAACTGTAGTGGTTGGTGTATTGA